CAAGGAACGAAAAAAGTTGCAATTTGCCTCTCCCGCCCAGCGTGTGTGCCTACCGACTCAACCTCAACAAGTAGTTTCAGTTGCTGAAAGGATTCCGTTGAGAAATGAAGAAGGACAAACAAGCAAGCAAGAAAGAATTCGAGACGAAACTGCTGGTGGGTAATCTAACCAAATGATGAGGGATTCCTCGAGAAGTTAACAACTAGTCCTCATATTGAATGATTATGAATTATTCAAGGAAGAATGGATTTGAAACATACACGAGGAAGGTTCTTTCTGGGAGCAATATCAGTTGTGAATCTCTTATGAACCAAGAGCCGTGTGAAGTAAGAATTTCATGCACGGTTCTGAATGAGCGGAAAGATCGGAAATCTTCTTTTCGACTCTGACTCTCCTATACCAGTCGTTGCTTTTTTCTCCGTCACCTCTAAAGTAGCAGCTCCGGCTTTATTTACGCGACTCTTCGGTCTAATTTTTCCACATCTATCTAATGAGTGGCATATCGTGGTAGGATTATTAGCTGCCTCTAGCATGATATTAGGAAATCTAATTGCCGTTACTCAAATAAGCATGAAACGTATGCTAGCTTATCCCTCTATAAGCCAAATTGGATATATTATGATTGGAGTACTTGCTGCAGACCCGGAGAACGGTTACGCGAGTATGATAACTTATACGTTTATTTATATACTCATGAATCTGGGAACTTTTGCTCGTATCACCTCATTCGGTTTACGAACCGGAACTGATAATATCAGGGATTACGCGGGATTATACATGAAGGATCCTGTTCTAACATTCTCTCCGGTTTTACGTTCACCATCCCTAGGGGGTATCCCTCCACCATCCGGTTTTTTTGGTAAACTCTATCTCTTTTGGCATGGATGGAAAGCTGGTTCGTACCCATCAGTTCTGGTAGCGCTCGTCACAAGTGTCATTTCCATCTACTATTATCTTAAAATAATTAAATTAATGTTCACTGGGAAGAATGGGAGGAGCGATGCATCCACAACTTATATACGAAATTCATTAGTTTCTCCATCAATTTCAAAAAGTTCTATCGAAATAGCTATGATCATTCGTGCACTAGCATCAATCCTATCGGGTATATTAATAGATCCCATTATCGGGATCACACGGAATACTTTATTCCAGACCCACTTCTTGTGACGCGAACTCTTTCTTTCGAATGATTTTTATTAGAAGCCGGTTCTGCTGTCCCAACTAGTCTGTCTCTGCAACTTACGAAATAGTTATATCTTCCTCGGTAATTGATCCTGACATTCTCCTATCTAGCTTGTATTTGTCTTTTCGCACCCGGAATGACTTGCTAGGAAAATGATCACCCGTCTACTCCGGAGGAGATATAAGTATTTTCGCGCGATGCACAGCTGGGGTTGGGCAGTGACGACCCATGCTGCTACATCCAAGTGTTTAGGCGGAAAGAGAATGCCTATCTTTTCTGCATCTTCATATGTTACTATTTTATTGATACTGAAAAAAAGATTTGCTTACGAGGTAGACGTGGGCTTGTCAGGTCGTGAAAAAAAAA